AACTGAACTAAGAGCGCTTTATTATGATGGGAGATACGGATGTCAAGAAAAGGATTCTTTTTGTACCCCCAATACATCTTGTATGTATAGTATCATAAAATGGTAGATTGTGTCCAATTTTAATCGATCTCAATTGACCCCTCGTTACTGTCCATAGGAGAAGTGATAAGTAGGGATGACAGGATTTGAACCCGTGACATTTTGTACCCAAAACAAACGCGCTACCAAGCTGCGCTACATCCCTTTCATTTGTTGTACAGTGCCATTGTAGGGAATCCATGTTTTGTTTTCCACATCACAATTTCCTCTATCTAAATAGAATTTATTTTGCCATTTCTTCTTTTTGGTTTTTTGGTTTCATTCTCATAAAGAATTATATACATACCTAACGTATAAACGTATAAAGGAATGAATATTTATCAGGAGTGCTCAGGAAGGAGGGTTCATCTTTTTCTGTTTTAGGGACAGGTAGATTTCATCTACCGGATCGTTGTATATATCCATTTTGGTTAGAGATTCCCCGTACAAATGATCTTTAACTACATATGCATCTGATCATATATGTATTACAATATACAATAAAGTCAATAAAGTTAAAGAAAAAGAAGGAGGATTTTCAATGCGAGATATAAAAACATATCTCTCCACGGCACCTGTGCTAACTACTCTATGGTTCGGGTCTTTAGCGGGTCTATTGATAGAGATCAATCGTTTATTCCCAGATGCGTTGACATTCCCCTTTTTTTCATTCTAGTTATTGACATGGGAAGGGATCAAGAAGATTAGAGATACAATAAATTCTCTGTGACTAACCCCCCCCTTTTTTCGGTTCTTTAGGATAGGAAAGAAAGAGTAAAGAATAAAAGTGGATTGAATCTCATCGAAACTCGGGTTCGGGTTAATATAGGGAGAACAGAAATGGAAATGTGGGTCGAGGGCAGGCTGTTCAAGATCATACAAGATACTAAATGAAATACTGGGATTGGGAATAATTGATAGTTAGAAATATTTGTATTACTTAATAATTTGATTACTCTATTGATTGCAACGAAATCTTTCATAATTGAATTGGATTTCGAGTTAGCAACCTCTCGTCTATTTATTTTTCATTCCTTTCTTCTTCGCTTCGGTTCGAATCGAAAATAGAAGAATTGAGTGAATTCAAAATCCAAAGGAGGTTCATGGCTAAGGGTAAAGATGTCAGAGTAGTAGTTATTTTGGAATGTACCAGTTGTGTCCGAAATGGTTTGAATAAAGAATCGCGGGGCATTTCCAGATATATTACTCAAAAGAATCGACACAATACACCTAGTCAATTGGACTTGAAAAAATTCTGCCCTTATTGTTACAAACATACGATTCATGGGGAGATAAAGAAATAAATCGAACGGAACGCGTGTGCCACTCTTCCAAGGAAGAGGAAGAAATTACATATACATATATAATATATACAAATCCAGTCCTATTTTGGTCGGATCCGAAATGAATGAAGAAATAGGATTTTAGAAATAAGAAATAAACCATGGATAAATCCAAGCGGCCCTTTCATAAATCCAAGCGATCTTTTCATAGGCGTTTGCCCCCAATTGGATCGGGGGATCGAATTGATTATAGAAACATGAGTTTAATTAATCAATTTATTAGTGAACAAGGAAAAATATTATCTAGACGAGTGAATAGATTAACCTTGAAACAACAACGATTAATTACTATTGCTATAAAACAAGCTCGTATTTTATCTTCGTTACCTTTTCTTAATAATGAGAAACAGTTTGAGAGAACCGGGTCGATCCCTAGAACTACTGGTCCTAGAACCAGAAATAAATAAGCCTATTCCTCAATCGAATCAAAACTCTAATTCGAACTCAGATTGAAGTTTTGTTCGAAAAAGCCGAGAGATTGTCGCGCCGTAATGTAATAATAAAAAAAAGAATGGGGGAAGAATCAATCTTTTTTTTTTTATTGAAACGTGTTCGTTCATTCCTACTACTTATCTTATCATACGAATTTCTACTATACCCTCCCGGAGTTCATTCTCCGGGGAACTCCGTTTAAAGTATTCCAGTGAATTCCTTCCAATCTCCTTATTTGATGATCGCATTGGAAATCGTGTCAAGACAATTCCTATTTGATATGGCTATTTGTGCAGGTATTTTACGATTAAGAAGCAACTGCCTCTTGTACAGATCAAGTATTAATCGACTATAACTATGGGATCCCCTATTCGCACGAGTTACTGCATTTATCCGAGTGATCCACAAACGACGAAAACTTCTCTTTCGCCTGCCTCTATCCCGATGAGCGGAAACCAAAGCTCTAATTTTCTGTTGAGTAGTAGTTCGAGTAAGTCTTGAATGAGCCCCTCGAAAGGTTGCTGCAAATAAACGAATTTTTGTTCTACGTCTCCGAGCTATATATCTTCGTCTAACTCTGGTCATTGAATCAAAAGAAACTTTGATGAATAACTAATTGATTTCTTTTCTTTCAGTCATTCTTTTCCCCTCTCCTGGTTTATTAATAACAAAACGGATTCTTCCGATGTATAAAATTAAAATAAAAATTCCAATGGCTTTTGCTACTATAACCTTCCCAACCACGATTTTTTGATTTCTTCCGGGCATTTCACCTCAAAAAAAAAAAGAAATTGTACCGATATTAGGTATAAAATAAATCGTAAATGGACAAATAGTGGCTTCCATCGTTTCTATGGTTACTTCTTAAACGGCGAGGTCCTCTCTATACACCGGAGCCCCTTTCCTCATTTAATCAATGTTATTGGTAACTTGTACAGTTCACGCTCTTTGGCTCTACCGATGAATTATCGAATAATAGGTCTTTTTTCAATGGGATCTATCCATACAGTGACGGCATTTAATTATGAAGGTTGAATAGGTAGCTGACCCTGTTAGTCCGTTCTTGCAAGAGTAGGAGCATAATCTTTCTGCTTCTTAAATATCATTCCCCCGCTTAATGGATAACCATTTGCTACCAATGGGAATTGCTTTTCATCTCAAATCGAGGTGATTGGATTTGCACCAATGGAAACCATAAATTCCATACAAATAGAGGTATACGAGAGATCTTTATTTTTCGATAGTGAATGGAGTTCTTCCATTCTATTCATTGGTACGAGTCGTTGATACTGTAAAAATCGTCTCATTTGTTCTAGCTCATGATCCGAACGAGTCGCACATACACCCTAGTACATGTTCCTCGACGCTGAGGACATCCTCGAAGAGCGGGGGATTTCGTGACATTTCTGATTGGCTGTCTTGTGTTTCTAATAAGTTGTTTAATAGTTGGCATGCTGAATCATATACAGAATGGGCTGGTTTAGATCGATCCTAACCGGATGATTATGAATTACTTCCATTTCATATTTTACCCAGGTAAGAAGATAAAAGATCAAATAAGGGTTCATTCAAATTATGATTCGAAATGGAATCAAAGATTTATGCGAAATCCCCGGTATTTTCGATCGCTACAAGATCAACAATGCCATAATCTTGGGCTTCTGTTGCTGACATAAAAACATCCCTTTCCATGTCTTCGGATACAACCCATAAAGGATTGCCCGTTCTTTGTACATAAACCCTTGTGAGGGTTTCGCGGAGTTTCAGTAGTTCTTCCGCTTCCAGGATAAATTCTCCTGTGGGTGCCTCATAAAAAGAACTAGCAGGTTGATGGATCATAACCCTGATGATATAACATAATGAACGATTCCTCTATCTCGCATGATTGGGCGAAGGGAAGGGATAAAGAATAACAAGCAGGGAGAAAAAGATAGAATTGAACAACCGTACAGGCATCTTTTGTGCATACGGCTCTGTAATGGAATTTTTTTTCTCTTTTTTCATCGAAGAAAGAGACAAGTCGAATCTATCAGACCCAGATCGTTGAATGATCCATTTACCATCCTTCCTTTCGGAGTAATCAAAAAATACTATGATGGTTCCGTTGCTTTATATATTTATCTCGTCTGTGATTCAGCAATCCCAAAGTTTCTTTCTGATCCGATCAAATAAAAATAAGTAAAAAATGATCTTTTTTTTTTTTTTTATTTTCACACTCTTTCATAACATAAATATTGGAAAGAGACTTCTGATGTGGAAGCAAAAAGGTTTGTGACGCTGAAATGGACCCCGATACATAAGATCAAGTCGGAAATAACCTTTCTTTCATACTACTATCTCGATACATAATCTCATATTATGAAAAAATAATAATAGTTTGCTCATATCGAACTTGAAATGCCATGCTATTATTACTTAATATTATTATTATTTTATTCATATTCCATATGACGAAGGCATAGTCTTTTTTTCTCTCAAATAAAAAAACTCATTGGCGCCAAGCGTGAGGGAATGCTAGACGTTTGGTAATTTCTCCTCCAACCAGGATGAAAGATCCCATTGAAGCGGCTAATCCCATGCATATTGTATGTACATCTGGTGGCACAAATTGCATAGTATCATAAATAGCTATTCCTGGGATTACCCATCCGCCGGGAGAATTTATAAACAAATACAGATCCCTGGTATCATCCTCTATACTGAGATATACCATGAGACCAACAAGTTGATTCGAGATCTCGCTATCAACTTCTTGGCCTAAAAAAAGTAATCTTTCTCGATGAAGTCGGTTGATTAGGACAAAATTCTATTCCTTAGGAACCGTACACGCACCTTTGGGTGCATACGGTTCAAAAAATCAAAATTGAGAAAAAAAAAAAAAAAGAAATTGTCGATTCCAGCCCTATTTCTTTTTTCGTAGCGGGCTTTTTCTTCCATTTTTTAAGAAACATGAGTTTTGACTTGCTTCCCTATAAAATCAAAAAAGAATTCACTGAACTTATCGAGCTAACCCCTCATTGATGTATTGTTTCATCGAGATCTAAATCACGATGTAATTTTCTTGTTCCCGAATGGGCCTCTTCCACTCTTTTAGGTTTATGCTCTACTCCGGGTAAAGATCTGCCCGAATTCGATTTGCACATATAGGACAAATGATCCCAGTACCACTTCTTTTTGCTATGACTTCTTTTTTTTTTTTTCAATTTGTTTCATTTTCATGCCTTCCACAAAATATTCGATGTATTCATCATATTATTCCATTAATTGGCAATTTGAGATCACTCATATGGTATAAAGGAATCATTTCTGATAGGGTGGTAATCATACATGGATTACCTTGGTATTTTCTGAACGGAGCCTGTATACTTCATTTTATTGGTCCAAGCCAACCATAAATTCTTTTAATTGAGAATATTGATCCTCCAACCAAATAAATTGATCTAATTGCACTTCACGCTTCGAATTATTGATGGTTCAATCAATCTTTCTTGGGCGAAACAGAGGATATCTCGATCGGGGGAGAGAACGGGGAAATCCCATATGACCCAATATGTCTGACAAGTCACACTATACGTCAACCCAAACTGCATCTTCCTCTCCAGGACTCCGAAAAGGTACTTTTGGAACACCAATGGGCATTAAATGAAAGAAAAATGAAGTATTCTATTTCACTTTGATGTGGAAACGTAACAAACAATGGTTTATTGTCTTCATAATATTGTCGTTTATCGTATTTTATCGATAGATTGGAAGATTCATAGAGGAAGACGGAATAAAGGAAAATTCTTACGAACGGATCGTTCGAATGAGAAACAAGTATCTATACATTCGCTCACAAAAAATAGGATTAATCCCCCCATTGCGTATTGGTACTTATTGGGTATAGAATAGATCTGCTTCTCTTTGTTCCTACGAACAGAATTGTTCAATTATTACTAACGGAACAGAATAAATATTAACCCTTGTTTCGAGATAATCCAATGAAAAGGTGAGGTCCATAGCATAGTTATTTCCAATGTGATAAAGTTACATAGTATCTATTTTTTCTTTGAGAAAGGGGTATTTCCATGGGTTTGCCTTGGTATCGTGTTCATACCGTCGTATTGAATGATCCCGGTCGGCTGCTTTCTGTCCATATAATGCATACAGCTCTAGTTTCCGGTTGGGCCGGTTCGATGGCTCTATACGAATTAGCAGTTTTTGATCCTTCTGACCCCGTTCTTGATCCAATGTGGAGACAGGGTATGTTCGTTATACCCTTCATGACTCGTTTAGGAATAAACAATTCATGGGGCGGTTGGAGTATTACAGGAGGAACTATAACGAATCCGGGTATTTGGAGTTACGAAGGTGTGGCCGGGGCACATATTGTGTTTTCTGGCTTGTGCTTCTTAGCAGCTATCTGGCATTGGGTGTATTGGGACCTAGAAATATTCTGTGATGAACGTACGGGAAAACCCTCTTTGGATTTGCCCAAGATTTTTGGAATTCATTTATTTCTCTCAGGGGTGGCTTGCTTTGGGTTTGGCGCATTTCATGTAACAGGCTTGTATGGTCCTGGAATATGGGTATCCGATCCTTATGGCCTAACCGGAAAAGTACAATCTGTAAATCCAGCGTGGGGTGCGGAAGGTTTTGATCCCTTTGTTCCGGGAGGAATAGCCTCTCATCATATTGCAGCAGGTACATTGGGTATATTAGCAGGTCTATTCCATCTTAGTGTCCGCCCACCCCAACGTCTATACAAAGGATTACGTATGGGCAATATTGAAACTGTCCTTTCCAGTAGTATCGCTGCTGTCTTTTTTGCAGCTTTCGTTGTTGCTGGAACTATGTGGTATGGTTCAGCAACTACCCCGATCGAATTATTTGGTCCCACTCGTTATCAGTGGGATCAGGGATACTTCCAGCAAGAAATATATCGAAGAGTTGGCGCCAGTCTAGCCGAAAATCTGAGTTTATCGGAAGCTTGGTCTAAAATTCCCGAAAAATTAGCTTTTTATGATTACATCGGTAATAATCCGGCGAAAGGTGGATTATTCCGGGCAGGCTCAATGGACAACGGGGATGGGATAGCTGTTGGATGGTTAGGACACCCTATCTTTAGAGATAAAGAAGGGCATGAACTTTTTGTACGCCGTATGCCTACTTTTTTTGAAACATTTCCAGTAGTTTTGGTGGACGGAGACGGAATTGTGAGAGCCGATGTTCCTTTTAGAAGGGCAGAATCGAAGTATAGTGTCGAACAAGTGGGTGTAACTGTTGAGTTCTATGGTGGCGAACTCAATGGAGTCAGCTATAGCGATCCTGCTACTGTGAAAAAATATGCTAGACGTGCCCAATTGGGTGAAATTTTTGAATTAGATCGTGCTACTTTGAAATCCGATGGTGTTTTTCGGAGCAGTCCAAGGGGTTGGTTCACTTTTGGACATGCTACGTTTGCTTTGCTCTTCTTTTTCGGACACATTTGGCATGGCGCTCGAACCTTGTTCAGAGATGTTTTTGCTGGGATTGACCCAGATTTGGATGCTCAAGTGGAATTTGGAGCATTCCAAAAACTTGGAGATCCAACTACAAGGAGACAGGTAGTCTGATACAACATTGCTCCGGTATCTTTCGCCTCTATATTTGATTTTTTTGATTTGACATAAGGTACCGTAGAAATATTGATTTGAATCATCGCCTTTCTTTGCTCTTGTCCTTTCTTTATCTGGGAAATAATCCTAAATGAACAGGTGTGGAAGCTATAATTGTAAACAACGATCGAATCTATGGAAGCATTGGTTTATACATTCCTCTTAGTCTCGACTTTAGGGATAATCTTTTTCGCTATATTTTTTCGAGAACCGCCTAAGGTCCCGACTAAAAAGATGAAATGATTTTTCATTATCTTAATTGAAGTAATGAGTCCCCCATATGGGGGACTCATTACTTCAATTAGTCTCCGTGTTCCTCGAATGGATCTCTTAGTTGTTGAGAGGGTTGCCCAAAAGCGGTATATAAGGCGTACCCTGTAAAGCTTACAAGTGAACCAGATATGGAGATGGCGACTAAGGTTGCTGTTTCCATTATTAGAGAATTTCAAGACCACGATGGATCTATGCTACGATAAGATCGTTTATTTACAACGGAATAGTATACAAAGTCAACAGATCTCAACCAATGCAATAGTATTTATGGCTACACAAACCGTTGAGGGTAGTGCTAGATCTGGGCCAAGACGAACTATTACAGGGGATTTATTGAAACCATTGAATTCAGAATATGGTAAAGTGGCTCCTGGATGGGGAACCACCCCATTTATGGGTGTCGCAATGGCTCTATTTGCGATATTCCTATCTATTATTTTAGAGATTTATAATTCTTCCGTTTTACTGGATGGAATTTCAATGAATTAGGTCCATAAGAACCAGAAGCCCTAGCTTTTCAATCAAAAATGAATCACTTAGGACTCAGATTTATAGTCCATTCTGGTAGTTTGACCGTGGAATTCCGTTGTTTCGGTATTTCCGGAATATGAGTGTGCGACTTGTTATAATTGATCCTATTGATAGTACAGAGAATGGGTCTGTCATCTCGACAGAGATGGTTCTGCCTCGTCGGATATTCATCCTAGTATCTGGAGCACGGAATATATGGAATAGATCAAGAAATATTTGAACTATGATTCATACCTACTATTCAGACCTCGTGACTGGACTTCAAAAATTTTTCAAACAAAGAGGTATTTGATAAATTGAACGATTTTTCTTCCTTTAGAATCATGCTTATTTTGACCGAAGGACAAATCTTTCTCTGGATTTTTAGTCATTACATCTATGAATAAGTGATGATCAAATAGTTCTTACTCATAGAACCCTTGGTCTTAGTTTTTGGGTTTTATTGAATCATCGTGGTTCTAGTATGAATCTGAGGTTTCAATCGATTCATAGGGTCTCAACAAGAGAATTCCTATCAAAAAAAAAATAGTAAACAATAGTCAATCTGCATTACGTACAAACAAAAACAACAAATCAAATAACAAATAAATAGGGGAATAGAAGATTCAAGAGGCCTGTAACGATCAACATAAAGACAGATGAGCTAACTTGATATTTTGGCATTCTCATCACAACAAAGAAGAGAGTTCGGATTTTGGTTCCTTCGTATCTTCAGAGACGATTGAATCAAGTGGATAAATAAGAAATTTAAAATTTTCTATTACATATCCATTGTAATCAGTATTTGGGTGTTTCTGCTTGAGCCGTACGAGATGAAATTCTCATATACGGTTCTCAGAGGGGGAGTCCCCTTGGTTTACCTATCTCAATAAAGTATATGATTGGTTCGAGGAGCGTCTCGAGATTCAGGCGATTGCAGATGATATAACTAGTAAATATGTTCCTCCTCATGTCAATATATTTTATTGTCTAGGAGGGATCACACTTACTTGTTTTTTAGTACAAGTAGCTACGGGTTTTGCTATGACTTTTTACTATCGTCCGACCGTTACGGAGGCTTTTGCCTCTGTTCAATACATAATGACTGAAGCCAACTTTGGTTGGTTAATCCGATCAGTTCATCGATGGTCAGCAAGTATGATGGTCCTAATGATGATCCTACACGTATTTCGTGTGTATCTCACGGGCGGATTTAAAAAACCTCGCGAATTGACTTGGGTTACGGGTGTGGTTCTGGCTGTATTGACTGCATCGTTTGGTGTAACTGGTTATTCCTTACCCCGGGACCAAATCGGTTATTGGGCAGTAAAAATCGTGACAGGCGTACCTGAAGCTATTCCCGTAATAGGATCACCTTTAGTAGAGTTATTGCGTGGAAGTGCTAGTGTGGGTCAATCTACTTTGACCCGTTTTTATAGTTTACACACTTTTGTATTACCTCTTCTTACTGCCGTATTTATGTTAATGCATTTTCCAATGATACGTAAGCAAGGTATTTCAGGTCCTTTATAGAGAAGACAGATCATAGATATTTGTAATCGATCATATATAATTTCGGGGAGGAACAATAGTGTTTTATTGCTACAAATATGGATTATTGAAAAGAATAAGACATCTTTTTGGATATTTCTCTTCAACTAACTACGAAGTATTGTATTCTTTATTTGATACGAATAGTTGAAGTACATTCTCCGAAGAGAAGATGGA